CCTCCTAAACAATAGAAAATGTTCACATGAGGAGGAACATATTTACTGGTTATATCATCGGCAATCGCCTGAATCTCAAGACGTTCTTCGAACCAATCATAGACTTTATTGAGATAGGTGCCCCCCCTAAGAACCGTATGTGAGAATTTTATCTCGTACGGCTCAAACAAAAACACCCAAATACTGGTTGTAATGAAAAGAGATATGTGTAATAGAAAGTTTGAAACTTTTTAACTTAATCCTATGATTCAAATCTTTTCTGAAGATAAGAAAAAATAGAAATTTGAAAGATATTAGTTAGGGTTATAATGCCAAAATATCAAGTCGGCTTACTCGTATTTATCTTAATCTTTACTTACAGGCTTCTTGAATATTCTATTATTTTATTTACTTCCATTTTTTATTTGTATATAAATAATATAATTTTACTGCTTTTTTTTTCTTATTATTGATAAAAATTCTCTTGTTAAGATCATATGAATCAATTTTAAAAACATCAGATTCATATCATAACCACGATGATTCAAAAAAACCTTTAATCGAAGTCCAAAAATTCTTTGAGTAAGAACTGCTGGATGATCACTTCGTCAATGAAAAGATATAATGAAAAAATTCAAAGCAACATTTGTCCCGTAATCAAAATAAAGGTAAGTAACGGAAGTTTGAAAGAATTTAAATTTTTCAATTTATTCTTCCAACTCTTTGAAAAGTTTTTTTTTAAGTCCAGTTCCGAGGTCTAACTATTTAGTATGAATCATAGTTATAATATTTTATAATCTATTTTCTATATTCCGTGTTCCAGATACTAAAATAAATATCTGACGGGCCAAAACCATCTTTCTTTATCAAGATGACAGATCCATTTTATGTTCTGTACTATCAATAAGATCAATTCTAACAAGTCACACACTCATATTCCGGAAATACAGAAACAAAGAAGTTCCACGATCGAACTACCAAATCAAAATGGACTAGGCTAACGAGAAAAAAACTAACTGCTTCGCTTTTTTTTATTGAAAAGCAAGCTCGTTACTTTATTCTTGTGAATTTAATTCATAGAAATTCCGTCCAATAAAATGGACGAATTATAAATCTCCAAAATAATAGATAGAAATATCGCAAATAGAGCCATTGCAACACCCATCAAAGGAGTAGTTCCCCATCCCGGAGCTACTTTACCATATTCTGAATTTAATGGTTTTAATAAACTCCCTACAACAGTTCGTCTTGGACCAGACTTAGAACTACCCTCAACGGTTTGTGTAGTCATAAATCCTATTTTTTATTCATTTAGATCTGTTGACTTTGTATATCATTTCACTGTAAATATAGGATATTATCCTATAGATCTATTGTGGTCTTGAAATTCAAAAATGATAATAATGGAAACAGCAACCCTAATTGCCATCTTTATATCTGGTTTACTTGTAAGTTTTACTGGGTATGCCTTATATACTGCTTTTGGGCAACCCTCTCAACAACTAAGAGATCCATTCGAAGAACATGGAGACTAATTGAAGTAATGATCCCAAAATATTTTGGGATCATTACTTCAATTAAGATAATGAAAAATCATTTCGTCTTTTTAGTTGGAACTTTAGGGGTTTCTCTAAAAAAGATAGCGAAAAAAATGATTCCTAAAGTCGAGACTAAGAGGAATGTATAAACCAATGCTTCCATAGATTTGATCGTGGTTTACAATTAATTTAAATAGCTTTCATACCTGTTTATTGTTTATTTTATTGTGGAGATGATCTCCTAAATAAAAAAAGAACAAGAAAAAAAAAGTGCAATGATTAAAATTAAGAATCCTTTGGTTCTCTATGTCAAATTCAAATCATAAAAAAAAAAAAGTCGAAAAGGAACAAAAAAATGTTCTATCAGACTATCTGTCTTCTTGTAGTTGGATCTCCAAGTTTTTGGAATGCTCCAAATTCTACTTGAGTATCCAAATCTGGATCGATACCAGCAAAAACGTCTCGGAACAAAGTTCTAGCACCATGCCAAATGTGACCGAAAAAGAATAGCAGAGCAAACGAAGCATGTCCAAAAGTAAACCAACCCCTGGGACTGCTACGAAAAACACCATCGGATTTCAAAGTAGCACGATCTAATTCAAAAATTTCACCCAATTGAGCACGCCTAGCATACTTTTTCACAGTAGTGGGATCACTATAACTGACTCCATTGAGTTCGCCACCATAGAACTCGACAGTTACACCTACTTGTTCGACACTATATTTTGATTCTGCCCTTCTAAAAGGAACATCAGCTCTAACAATTCCCTCTCCGTCTACCAAAACAACTGGAAATGTTTCAAAAAAAGTAGGCATACGGCGTACAAAAAGTTCACCCCCCTCTTTATCTCTAAAGATGGGATGTCCTAACCAACCTACGGCTATTCCATCTCCATTGTCCATTGAACCTGCTCTAAACAACCCTCCTTTTGCTGGATTATTTCCGATATAATCATAAAAAGCTAATTTTTCAGGAATTTTAGACCAAGCTTCTGATAAACTTTGATTTTCGGCTAGCCCAACACCAACTCTTCGATATATTTCTTGCTGGAAATATCCCTGATCCCATTGATAACGAGTAGGACCAAATAATTCGATGGGGGTAGTTGCTGAACCATACCACATGGTTCCAGCAACTACAAAAGCTGCAAAAAAGACAGCAGCAATACTACTGGAAAGGACAGTTTCAATATTTCCCATACGCAATCCTTTGTAAAGACGTTGGGGTGGGCGCACACTAAGATGGAAAAGACCCGCTAATATGCCCAATGTTCCTGCAGCAATATGATGAGAAGCTATTCCCCCCGGAACAAAAGGATCAAAACCTTCCACACCCCATGCGGGATTTACGGATTGTACCCTTCCAGTTAATCCATAAGGATCGGACACCCATATTCCAGGACCGTACAATCCTGTTACATGAAATGCTCCAAAACCAAAACAAGCCACCCCTGCAAGGAATAAATGAATTCCAAAAATTTTGGGCAAATCCAAAGAAGGTTTTCCAGTACGTTCATCACAAAAAATTTCTAAATCCCAATAAACCCAATGCCAGATAGCCGCTAAAAAGCACAAGCCCGAAAACACAATATGTGCCCCGGCTACACCTTCATAACTCCAAATACCCGGATTCGTTATAGTCCCTCCTGTGATATTCCAACCGCCCCACGAATTGGTTATTCCTAAGCGAGTCATGAAGGGTATAACAAACATACCCTGTCTCCACATTGGGTCAAGAACAGGGTCCGAAGGATCAAAAACTGCTAATTCATATAGAGCCATCGAACCGGCCCAACCAGCAACAAGAGCTGTATGCATTATATGGACAGAAAGCAAACGGCCCGGATCATTTAATACAACAGTATGAACACGATACCAAGGTAAACCCATGAAAATACCCCTTTTCTATCAACAAAAAATAGACACTATCTAACTTTATTGCATTGAAAAAAACCATATTATGGACCTTCTTTGATAGAATATACTATATCAAAGAAAGGTTTAATGTTTGTTCTGGTTTTTTATTCATAATGAAACAATCATATTTGTAGAAATAAGAAGAAGCAGATCTATTCTATACTCGATAAGTAACAATACGCAATGGTGGGAGTATTGACAATTTTCTCTATGAGTGTTTAAATAAGTAAATGCATACTAAATAAGTAAATGCATACATATATTAACTTAAAGACCCATTCGTAATAATTTGAGTTTATCCTTATTTAGCTCTTCTCTTTTTAAAATAAAAAAAAAAATACAAAAAACGAATCATTTTGAACACAATAAACACATTATTACGTTTCCACACTAAAGTGACATATATGACTTTATTTTTTATCTATTTTATGCCCATTGGTGTTCCAAAAGTATGCTTTCGAACTCCGGGAGATGGAAATGCATCTTGGATTGATATATAGTGCGACTTGTCAGATATAGTGGGTCATATGGAATTTCCCCATTCTCCCCCGATTGAGATATCCTCTCTTTCACCCCAAAAAAGAATGAATGATTGAATCATAAAAAATTTGGAGCGTGAAGTATAGTAAAGTTCAATTCGATCAATTTTTTAGTTTTTTGGAGGAGGTATCCAGATTACTATTCGAAATTTAGAAAAAATTATGGTTACCTTGGTTGGACTAATAAAACGAAATATCCAGGCTCTGTTTAAAAAAAAAAAACAATTGGTAATATATCTACGATTACTAATTTTTTCATATCAGACATTATTGTATTAGAAAAAATAGGAAATAAGAAATTTAGAAAAGAGAGAGAAGTTATAACAAAAAAACATGGTATTGTAATATTTTGACTATATGTGCAAATAAAAATCGGACAGATCTTTACTCAGAGCAGAAAAGAAACCTAAAAGAATTGAAAAAAGTCCATTCAGAAACAAGAAAATTACATTGTGATTGGAGTTCAATCTCGATGAAAGCAATACATCAATGAGAAGTTAATTCAATAAATGAAATACATTTTTTTCATTAAAAAAAGCGAAAAAAAGTCCATTATGAAAAGGAAAAAGAGTTGAAATCGACACATTGATTTACTTTTTGTTTATATATTTTTTGATGAACCGTATGCATCAAAAGATGCATGTACGGCTCGTAAGGGATAAAATGTAATCCCAATCAATCGACTTTATAGAGAAAGATTACTTTTTTTAGGCCAAGAGGTTGATAGTTCAATATCAAATCAACTTATTGGTATTATGCTGTATCTCAGTATAGAGAGCTATAACAAAGATTTGTGTCTGTTTATAAATTCTCCAGGTGGGTGGGTAATACCTGGACTAGCTATTTTTGATACTATGCAATATATAGAACCAGACGTACAGACAGTATGTATGGGATTAGCCGCTTCAATGGGATCCTTTCTTTTGGCAGCAGGAAAAATTACCAAACGTCTAGCATTCCCTCACGCTTGGCGCCAATGATTCTTTTATCTTATAATATATATATATATAAAGACTATACCTTCGCCATAAAAATACTTAAGTAATAATAGCATGGTACTTCGAATTCGATATGTATATTTGTTTTTTAAAACATTCGATTATATATAGAAAGAGTAGTATGGAAGAGAGGACATTTACGATTTCATCTGATCTATAACCTAGTTTAGTTTTAGTGTCACAAACTTTTTTTTTGTTTTGAGTTTTCTCATATCAGAAAACTTTTAACAATATTTTTTTTAATTAAAAGAAAAAACATATGATAAAAAACAAGAAACTTTTGGATTGCTCAATAACAAACAAGACAAAATAAGAAAACAACGGAACCATCATAGTAATTTCTAAAATACTAAAAAATAAAAAGGAAGGTTGGTTATTGTATCGTTTATCATTTTAAAATATGTATCTAAAATACCCAGTATATTTTTACTTTTTTTCGTACATTGACGAAAAAAAATACATAGAAGAAAAAATAAATTGCATACGTGGAAAAGCCGTATGCATCAATACGCAGAAAATGCTTGTACGGTTATTGAATATTATCTTTATTCATTTATTTCCTTATTTTGTATTTATGCTTTTCACCTTAGTTTGAGAAATAAAGAAGGTATTTATCAATATTGGAGAAATCTTCAGTAAAATCTTTATTAATATAAAGGAAACATTTATTTAGTTATATAATCAGGGTAATGATCCACCAACCCGCTGCTTCTTTTTATGAAGCACAAACGGGAGAATTTATCCGGGAAGCGGAAGAACTACTGAAATTGCGTGAAACTATCACAAGGGTTTATGTACAAAGAACCGGCAAACCCTTATGGGTTGTATCCGAAGATATGGAAAGGGATGTTTTTATGTCAGCAGTAGAAGCCCAAGCCCATGGAATTATTGATATTGTAGCAATTGAATAAAAAAAATGAATATGAGCAGGAAAAGTTCTTATCAATTAAAATACAAGATTTAAAATTTCATTTTATCTTCTTTTGAAATTTAATATTATAATCTATTTGATATAATATTTTTATTAATAGAATATTAAGAATATAAGTAATTCAGAATTATCGGGTTAGGATTGATCTAAACCGGCTCATTATATATATATATGACCCGAAATGCCAACTATGAAACAACTTATTAGAAACACAAGACAGCCAATCCGAAATGTCACAAAATCCCCAGCTCTTCGGGGATGCCCTCAACGTCGAGGGACATGTACAAGGGTGTATGTGCGACTCGTTTAAATCATATACTAAGAAAAAAAGGAAGTCAATTTTTTGAATCTTAAGAATCAATTAAGATAGTGTGAATATATTTCTTGCATTCACACTATCTTAACTTAAAAAAGATCTATTTTTTTGAATAAAAAAAAATTCTTGTATAATGTATCAAATTTATGGTTTTTATTGGTGTAAGTCTAATCACCTGAATTTGCAATTTAAGATGATAAAAATAAAAACTTCCCCATTGGTAACAAATAGTTATTCATTAAGCTGGGAAAATAGTATTCGAAGAAAATTTGACCTTTCATATATTTTGCAAGAACGGAATAATAGGGTCAGCTGTCGAGCTAATCTTCATATTTAAATACCGTTACTATATAAATAACTAGATTTCATTGTGAAAAATCTATTACTAGATATTTCATGGGTAGAGCCAAAGAGTGTGAACTGTACAGGTTAACAATAACATTGATTAAATAAGGAAGAGGCTCCGGTGTATAGAGAAGACCTAGCCGTTTAAAAAAATAATCATAGAAACGATGGAACCACTTTTTTATCTATGTAATTTTTTATTTAATATGTTTTTTTTATGTTTTTTGGTACTTAGTTTCATACTTATTATCAAAAAAAATTGTTATTTCAAGGTGAAATACTTAGAAAATAAATTGTGGTTGGGAAGGTTATAGTAGCCAAAGCCGTTGGAATTTTTTTTTATACATTGGAAAAATACATTTTTGTTTTTAATAAAATAAGAAAAAAAAAAGAATAACTGAAAAAAAAAAAAATGAAATAGTTATTCATTAGAATCTCATTTATTCAATGACCAGAATTAAACGAGGATATATAGCTCGGAAACGGAGAACAAAAATTCGTTTATTTACATCAAGTTTTCGCGGAGCTCATTCAAGACTTACTCGAACTATTCTTCAACAGAAAATTAAAGCTTTGGTTTCAGCTCATAAAGATAGAGATAGGAAAAAGCGAGATTTTCGCAGTTTATGGATTAGTCGAATAAATGCAGTAATTCGAAAGAAGAAAAACGTATACTATACTTACAGTAATTTAATATATAATTTATACAAAAGGAAATTACTTCTTAATCGTAAAATAGTTGCACAAATAGCTATATTAAAAGAGAATTGTCTTTTTATGATTGCCAACGAGATCATAAAAACCAAAATTACCCGGAGACTGAACTCCGGGAAGGTATAGAATAATAATTTCTATGATAAAATAGAATTCATATGATAAAGTTATCATAAAGTTATTAAAATAAACAACCTCATTCAATAAAAAAGATTTAGTCTTTTTCACTGATTATCCTTTTTCTTACAACATAACAACTCCAATCGAGTAGTTTTTTAACAAAACATCAATCTTCGTTTGATTTGAGTTTCGATTCAAATTAAAAAAAAAAGTAACTCTATTTTTTTTTTTTTTTTTTTAAAGCAGTAGTATTTCTAGTGGTCGATTCGCTTTTTTCAAATTGTTTTTCATTATTAAGAAAAGGTAATGAAGATAAAATACGAGCTTGTTTTATAGCAATTGTAATTAATCGTTGTTGTTTTAAGGTCAATCTATTCACGCGTCTCGATAATATTTTGCCTTGTTCACTAATAAATCGACTAATTAAACCCATGTTTTTATAATCAATTTTGTCCCCCGATTGGATCGGGGGCAAACGCTTACGAAAAGATCTCTTGGATTTAAAAAAGAGTCGTTTAGATTTATCCATGATTTTTTTATTCCTATTAATATCATTTCTAAAAAATGAAATTTTTATTATATATGTTGTTTAAAATATATATATGATATATATCTATATATCAATTTGAATTCAATTATATACACATATATGACAAATAGATCATTTTAGATATTATGCCCCTTAGTTGGAAAGGTAACATATATCTCGTTATTTCTTAATTTCTGCGTGAATCATATGTTTGCAACAACCGGGACAGAATTTTCTCAATTCCAATCGACTAGGCGTATTGTGTCGATTCTTTTGAGTAATATATCTGGAAATACCCGTTGATTCCTTATTAACACTATTTTTATCACAACCGGTACATTCTAAAATAACAGTGATTCTGATATCTTTACCCTTCGCCATGAACCTCCTTCGGGTTTTTAATTCACTTAAAACTTTTCTCTTTTCGGATTCGAAACAAAGAAAAAAAAGTAACGAAAAAAAAATGAAAAATTCGAAATAAGATTATAAAATATTTTGTTCCAATTAATGTAGTACAGTAATAATTAAGTAATACAATGATTTTGAACTATATTTCGTTTTAAATCGCAGTACAATATTCTCGTTTTTCATTTTAATATCTTGTATGATATTGTTGCCTCCACCCTATCTATTCCATTTCGATTTCTATTAATAATATTAATAATATAGTAATACCAGAAATCGAAATGGAATAGAATTTCAAATTCTATTCCATTGAAGACTGAACCAGATTCTGATTTTTACTGAAACCCAATCTTATTATTTATCTTTTCTAACTTATTCGAATTCTAAAAAAACAGAAATAAAGAAGAGGGGATTAATTACAGATATTTCATTGGATCCATAATTTTCTTTAACACCACCTCCCAATAACTAGAATGAAAAAAAAGGAAATATCAATGCATCCGGGAAAAAACGATTGATCTCTATTAAGAGACCCGCCAAAGCCCCGAACCATAGAGTACTTACTACTGGTGCTACGGAAAGATATGTTTTTAGATCTCGCATTTCAAATCCTCCTTTTTTTTTAATTTTTAAAAAGTATTTTATATTTCCTAACTACTAGTTAACTATTATTTATTATTAGTTTCATATTTAAGAATATCTTTAATTATTAGATTCTTTATTTATAATATTATTATTAATAATAATTTTTGATATTTCGATTCTAATATATACATATATATTATTCTTATTATACTCTATAGAGTCTCTTTTTTATTTAATTTCATATTCTTTTTCATACTCTATTCTATATTATAAGAAATAAAAAAAAGGTAATAAAATGATAAATATTAACAAAGAAAATAAAAATGTGGAAAACAAGACAAAGATTCTTTACAATGACACTGAAAACCAATGGAAAGGGATGTAGCGCAGCTTGGTAGCGCGTTTGTTTTGGGTACAAAATGTCACGGGTTCAAATCCTGTCATCCCTATCCTTACCTATTTTTTATCATATGATATTACTTATCATATAAACAATCAAAAGGTATCCCCGAAAAAAATGTAGGGGAATAAAGCGCTCTTAGTTCAGTTCGGTAGAACGTGGGTCTCCAAAACCCGATGTCGTAGGTTCAAATCCTACAGAGCGTGATAGTTCATATCCCAATACTATAGTATAGAACGCTATTCCATTATTGTTCAATTTGAATTCAGAACTACGCTGAAATAATTCAACATCAGTATAAAGTCTGAATTTTTGGACCCCTGTAGATTAGAATTAAAACAAATGAATAAAGGATCCATAAACAAACGAGACATTAATTAATCAAAGGTCCAACTGATCACCTCGTCGGTATTGTAAATATGCAGTTACAAATAATCCTGCCAAAGTAATAGGAATTAAACCTAACACGATTCCAAATAGAAAAACTTCAATCATTTTTATTTGCTTGAAAGAGAAAGAGGAAGGTAATATCTATCCTAAAATATTGTAATTTGTATTGATCATGAATCTCAATGACCAAAAATTCGAAATTGACACGATAACAAACTATAGAATATTTGAAATATCTAACAATTTCGAATGAATTTTAAATTTCAATTCAAATAAGTCGTATTTTATTCAGAC